TTGGTCGCATACTTGAAAAATAACCCAAAAAATCAAGGGAATGCTTGGATAATTGGTTTATATAAATCCTTCCTGGTTGAGACCACACATAAGAATGACATTGCCATAAATTGACAAGATAATATTTCCACTTATTCATCAGAAGAGGGGTATCCTTCGAAGACAGAATAGATTTTCCTTGATATCTAACATAATGCATAAAAGGATCCTTGAAGAACCATAAGATGGCGGCCGGAAAATCATTAATGAAGACTTCTTCCACAGGATATTTTTTTTTTTCATAGAAATGTATTCGCTCAAAAAAGATACCAGAAGAGGTTAATCGTAAATGAGAAGATTGATTACGAAGAAAAAGTAAAATGGATTCGTATTCACATACATGAGAATTATATAGGAGCAAGAATAATCGTGTATTACGTTTTGAAAAAATAATTTTTTTTGGAGTAATAAGACTATTCCAATTATAATACTCGTGAAGAAAGAGTCGTAATAAATGTAAAGAAGAGGGATCTTTCACCCAATAGCGAAGGGTTTGAACCAAGATTTCCAGATGAATGGGGTAGGGTATTAGTACATCTGATACATAATTTAAATGTGGGAATTTGTCCTCTAAAAAAGGAAATATTGAATGAATTGATCGTAAATTATAAGATTTTACGATTTCTGTCGCCTCTAAGGAAGATACTAATCGTAGGGAAAACGGAATTTCCACAATGACTGCAAATCCCTCCGACATCATTTGAGAATACAAATTTTTGTTGTACCCAAAAAATTTTTTTTGGTTAGAATCATTAGCGGAAATTATCAAATGATTCTGTTGATACATTCGACTAATTAAACGTTTTATAATTAGTAAACTATATTTAGTGTCATAACCTACATTATCCAACAAAATCGATCTATTTAAACCATGATCATGAGCAAGTGCATAAATATACTCCCGAAAGATAAGTGGGTATAGGAAGTCATGTTGCTGATATCTATCTAGTTCTAAATATCCTTGAAATTCTTCCATTTTTAATGTGAACAAGAAAAGAAATAGGTGATTTATTGGGTTATCAAATGATACATAGTACGATACAGTCAAAACAAGGTATTATAGTAAGAAAATACCTCGGAACAAGTAAGACTCATCAACGGACTCTCTAGCCTCTCTTTTTCCATCTAATTGATTTATGTTCGTTCTAGGGTAACAAGATGGTTAGAAGTCCTTTATTTTTTCAATCCAATCGCTCTTTTGATTTTGAAAAATCTTTATCAATATACTGCCTTCTTCTACACATTTATCTCTACCCCATAATGGGTAATAGCTAATAATTAGGACTCATAAGAAATTTATAATCCACTCATGGGAAAAGTTTTTCCCGTATTAAGCACTAATATATTTTTAACGTCTAATTAGATCGGGTAATCATTCAAAAATTAAGAACAGAAGCTCATTACTTTTTGTTTCCCTATAATTGGAACCGTAGTTAGGGCTCTACCCATTTATTCACTCGACCAAATTCATTTTTTTTATTACACGACAAGAATTCAAACAATTATAATAAGGTTTTGGACCTATTCGGTAAGAATGAAATATTCTTAGAATTATCCATTGATACGACATGCTGCTTTTTCCATTCATTCCTTTCAGGATCAGTCGTGGTCTTACAAACTCTACCGATGGTATGGACGAATCTTTTGCTTCATACAAATGTGTAAAAGATGCTAGCCGCACTTAAAAGCCGAGTACTCTACCGTTGAGTTAGCAACCCAAATAAAATAATTAGAATGTGTAGATACAATCGGAATCTCAATAAAAAAAAGATTGAATTGCACAACGCAATCCAAACCAATCAAAACATTAAAATAGCACAAATTTTTAAAATTCTAATTGATTAGATTCTGAACATAATAAAAATGAACAGATCCGATGAAAAAATTCTCAGATAAAAATAGGGATAAAGTAAAATATTTATAAATAGCTCCTTGTCTCTTACGTCATCCATTAATTCTATAGTATATATAGATTTTATTGAGTTTAATCTTAATCAAAAAAAGACTTCTTGTATCACAGAAAATACAAGAACCCATTATTTGAATGAAATAAAAGCTATGGGACGGAGATAGAAATGGATCCTTTTATCCACGATCGGATTATATTTATTTGATACACTGTTGTCAATATGAATGTTGAGAAAAGAATACAAAAGAAAAAACAATTTATAAATATAACTAACAATTCCAATTTCAATCAATTAGACAATTAGAATTCTAAGAAAAAATAAGAAAAAAAAAAAAAAAAAAAACTAAGGACTTGTGTTGGATTGGCACTATATATAATATTTCTATACAACACAACATTGATACAATATTGGTGGAAAAAAAAATTTTAGTAAAAAAAATGAGGTTTATTCACTAAAATAAGCAAGTGAAATCCTTTGTGTTTTTTTATTTGTTCCTTAACTCATTGACAGTAATCTCAAAATTTTATATTTATAGACCCGATTACTTCATTTATTTATTCACTTAATCTTTTTCTATCTATTTTATATATATCAATAAAATTTATATCAATAAAATAGAAATAGATTTTTGTCGTTATAAAAGACACTCTTTTATAGTAACAATAATAAATTTAGTATGATATAAATAGAACAAAAGAGGAAATAGCAAAGAAACAAAAAGGTTATACAAGGCTATATACAAATCATCCACATTTTTTTTATTTCATTAATTGAATTTTATTTGTTGATTAGGGCGAAGTTCCGTAAAAACCCCCGCCCTTTTTGAAATATCATGAACAGTTCCTGTAGGTTGAGCACCTTTTTCAAGGAAATATAGAATAGCAGGAACATTTAAATAGATTTGATTCTTTATCGGGTCATAAAAACCCACTTTACGAAGATCTCTTCCCTCTCGTCGGGATCGAACATCAATTGCAACGATTCGATAAATGGCTCATTGGGATAGATGAACAATACTCCCCCCCCCCCTAGAAACGTATAAGAAGTTTTCTCCTCGTACGGCTCGAGAAAATTCTAAATTATGTCTATGTCTAAATTATGTCTATGTATAGAATCATAATATCAAATAGATCCATAAAATCATCAAATTCATAATTCATTATATTATTGATTTTAGTTTAAATACTTTTTCGTAGTCTCCCCCCCCCCAAAAAAAAAAAATTATTTGTATCCTCATAACTCAAGTTGAATAACTCTCAAATAATTCAAAAGAAACCTTTTAGGTATTAAATTTATTGAGTGGTCTCTAACCCTTTTTGTCTGTCTCCTTTAGAATCTATTTTGATTCTTAAATACGATCTAGTTGTTGAGACAATTGAAAACGGTATTTCCTTGTTCCAGGATCTTTATCTTTGCCTTGAATCATTGGGTTTAGACATTACTTCGGTGATCTTTAAATCGTTTCAAAACGGCAGCAACATACCATTTTTTGTGATTTCTTTCTATCAAAGAATCGTATGAATGGTTGATTCCTACGTAATACACTTTACTTTTAATTTGATCAAAAGAGTTTTACCAATTCCAACAAAATTAACTTTTAAATTTTATCGAATTGGATCCTTTAGATTTATATATCTAAAATATACTTACGAAGTTGTTCCAATTTATTGATCGATACTAACCTTAGATTCTTGCCCTTGAGAAATTAATCAATACGTTCTACTCGAGCTCCATCGTGTACTATTTACATGGCAACACTCTCAAAAATGAGGGTTCCAGTGGAACAGAACAAATGATGTCGAGCCAAGAGCACTTTCGTTCCTATATAATATAAAAAAGTGGTGGATGTAAGAATCCACAGCTGATCATGTCCTTCAAGTCGCACGTTGCTTTCTGCCACATCGTTTTAAACGAAGTTTTACCATAACATTCCTTCCGTTTGGAACCAGTATGTAATTGATTCAATTATGGAATCGTGAATAATCATCGGTTCGGTCGGTACATAATAATCTATACTTTTTTCTTCTATATGAAGAATGGATAATGTATGACGAAGTCTCAACAAGAATTCAATCAATTTAACCCCATTGTTTATAATTTTTTTTTAATTATAACTAACATAACATGAATAAATAAACACGAATAAACAAGTTATTTTGAATCTCTATCTTCAAGTAACGTGATAGGATAAATTATCTTCAAGTAACGTGATAGGATAAATTCAACAATTTCACACTTCTTAGAGTACCAAGAACTCATAAGAAATCATTAAAAAGATTTAATTGATTGAATAGTTTCCTACCCTATATCATTATTTGCATAAGGTTTTACAGTAAGTACCATTCGCTTTTTATCATCTGATTAATAAAAAAAAAAAAAAAAAAAAGAAATAAGAATCACATTCTATAACAATATTATACTCTTAAACGGAAGACTGGTCGAAAAGACAATCTTTATTTTGATCTATTTTATTATGATATAGATTATGATATAGATATATATTTTATTTTTTATTATAGATTAATAAAATTATAGATTAATAAAATGATCGTGGGTCAGGTATGTTCTGGGACGGAAGGATTCGAACCTCCGAATAGCGGGACCAAAACCCGTTGCCTTACCACTTGGCCACGCCCCATTTCTAGTCGACACTAATAAACACTAATATTGGTACTGGTTGTTCGTCAACTCAAGTCTAAATATCTATTATCTATAAAATAGATTACTAGAATTTTTATACATGTAGGCGTAGAATTAAACAGAATTTATTGATCATTACATATAATTCAATTAAGATATTGTATGAAAGTATGGTTTATTCTATTCTCTTTTGATTTGAGAATTGAAGGATTTTTGATTGGGTGAGTTCAAATCAAAGAAAGTTTTTTGGTCTATCTTATTTTCTTTTTATTCATTTTTCTTTTCTATGAATAATAACATATTTATAATAATAAAATAATAATAATAATAAAATAATAAAAATAATAATAAAATAATAAAAAACTCAATTTATTAATAACTCAATCAAAATAAATAAAATACAATTATCCTCAAGAACAAAATGTTTGTTATGCTTAATATATTTAGTTTGATCTGTATCTGTCTTAATTCTGCTCTTTATTCAAGTAGTTTTTTCGTCGCCAAATTGCCCGAGGCCTACGCTTTTTTAAATCCAATCGTAGATGTTATGCCAGTAATACCCCTGTTTTTTTTTCTCTTAGCCTTTGTTTGGCAAGCTGCTGTAAGTTTTCGATGATATCTTTAATTTAATAATGTCTAGACAAATTCATGATTTATTGAAAAAAAAAAAAATTCAAAGAAAAGAATTGATAAGATCAGATAAGTCTTACACCCTCAATTCAAATATTGAAATTCTTGTACAACCGCGAAAAATCTGGATCACCCCACTTTATTTCTTGGTGTCAAAATAAAAAAAAAAAATAGTAGGGTATGCGGTATAAAAACGGAGAATCTATTCTCTTTTTTACTAAAAAAAATCTTGGAGATTATGTAATGCTTACTCTCAAACTATTTGTTTACACGGTAGTGATATTCTTTGTTTCTCTCTTTATTTTCGGATTCCTGTCTAATGATCCAGGACGTAATCCTGGACGTGAAGAATAAAAGATAAGGTTTTTGTTTTCCTTGCTTGATTTTTAAATGTTCTTAGTAGGATTTTATCTATTACACATTTTTAACTATTAACTATTAAATATTAAAAATAAAAAGAGCTCGCGAAAAATTTGAAAGAAAATACCAAGTCATCAACAAAAACGGAAAGAGAGGGATTCGAACCCTCGGTACGAAAAACTCGTACAACGGATTAGCAATCCGACGCTTTAGTCCACTCAGCCATCTCTCCTCCCAATTGAAAAAGGATAATACTATGTTACATTATAAAAAATAAGGATTGAAAGAGCCCTTCATAATATTTTTTTTCATCCGAGAGTGCTTTTTAGTTCCACGGCCCGGCTAAGTACTGACCAGGCCGGGCCCGCCATTTATTGTTCCAACGAATCATAAATAATTTTTTTTTATTTGAAAACTAAAATACTTGCTTGTTATTACGATTGGAAAAATAAAAACTCTTTTGATTTCTATGATATAGAATCAAATGATATCGAATCAAAGTGTCGTTTCTTATCTTAATTTTTTATATTTATTCTTTATTTTCTTTATTCCTTTTATTTTAGTAAAGTAAATAAATAACAAAAAGGGAGCTGTGGATTCTTGCACAATACATTTTCATGTATGTTATGGCTTAAGTAGTTTTGTCGAGACGTCTAGGTCAAAAACCTCCGGCAAAAAAACACTTGTTATTTAGTTTTAGTTATTGAAATTTAATGAATTCTCTTTTCCGAATCTCATTGGGTTCTCTGATACAACACGTAAACGCTCTAATTTTCATGATTATTTTATGATCCTATCCTTTCTTTTTACTCTTTTAACTTTTTATTACGACCCATTTTCTTGTTCGACAAAAGGTTCATTTATATACAATAATCGGATTGTAGCGGGTATAGTTTAGTGGTAAAAGTGTGATTCGTTCTATAATCCTTTATATAGTTAAGGGGTCTTTCGGTTTGATTAATATTTCATTCCGACCAAAAACTTTATTTCTTAAAAGGATTTAATCCTTTACCTCTCAATGAAAAATTCGAGGAAGAATATACATTCTCGTGATTTGTATCCAAGAATCAATTAAAAATTGAAAAATTGGATTATGAGATTACGAAACATAATTTTTTTTTTTTTTATTAGATCAATACTTCTAATTGAATAAGTATGAGTAAAGGATCCATGGATAAAGATAGAAAGTGGCTTTCTAATCGTAACTAAATCTTTAATTTGGAATTTGTATTACGGAAATTGAAGCAAAATGGCTATTAAACAATGACTTTGGTTTACTAGAGACATCGACAAATTGTTTTAGCTCGGTAGAAACAAAATGCTTTTCCTAAGGATTCTCTCACATAGAAATAGAGAACGAAGTAACTAGAAAGGTTGTTATAATATAATCCCCCTCTTTTCTATAGGGATCGTCTAGAAAGCGGGTTGTTCTGAATACATTCAGACAGAAAAGCTGACATAGATGTTATGGGTGGAATTTTTTTTTTCGTTCATGTCTTAATATAGGAATTTATACATCTTCCATAAAGGAGCCGAATGAAACCAAAGTTTCACGTTCAGTTTTGAATTAGAGACGTTAAAAATGATGAATCAACGTCGACTATAACCCCTAGCCTTCCAAGCTAACGATGCGGGTTCGATTCCCGCTACCCGCTTTTACTTTATTTTTTTATTAAATTAATAAGAAATAATAAAAAAATAGAATTAAATATTTTGAGATTTTTATTATTTTATAAAAAATTTTATGAATATAATTAATGTAATGCATCATTGACTTGAATACGGAATTCCCGGAATTGGTTCAACTTTTTTTCCGAACAAGAAATAGGAAAATTGGAATGAAAAGCGTCCATTGTCTAATGGATAGGACAGAGGTCTTCTAAACCTTTGGTATAGGTTCAAATCCTATTGGACGCAATTT